CACGAATCAGAACTTGAAACAATGAAAAAATAATGTTATGGGTCGAGAAGATTTTTTCTCTTAGAGAGGCGTTTTCTTCGCTTAGAAAAGCGTTCCTTCTCTCAAGGGATTTCCATAACTCAACTAACTCTCGGCGATGGTGCATTTCCAATTGGGCTTGGTGCTTTTGTTTTAAAAAGCCCTGGAAATGCTCTGCCTGGGTCCTTTTGACTTCCGCATAGAATGGGGATTCTTCTCTGTCCCCACACAGGCTTTCCAAGACCTGGCATAGAGCCGGGTGATTGAATTCAAAGGGTTCAAGGTGTACCCTCAGTATGGAATCCAGGTCTTGTGGATCAATGAAGAGTTGGGGATCCTCCCGACCATAATAAAGTTGTTGACCAACGGAAAGCATGGGAGAAAGATGCACAAACGAAAAAGGGCTCAAAAAAAAGAAGGAATTTCATATATAAAAAGAGCGGTACACTTCACACCAACCCAATCTCGAAAAATAAATAGAAGTACAAGCAAGGACATTTTCTCGATCAAGAAGGTATTGAACTTCTCGACGCACCTCTATCAATTCCTTCTTTGCCTCATCTTCTTCTCTTATGAAATTTCTTTTGAAATCGATTTTTTCAATATTCAATATTTATATTGACAACAGTGTATCGAACAAATAGAATTCATTGTGATAAATGAAGTGGATCTCTTTCGTTTTCTTTCTATTGATTGAGACCTAGCCTCTCTCCTTTGGTTCGTAGCCTTGGGTTATACACTTTTCCTTAAGGCAGAGGTTTTGCCCACTTCAAAAACATGTACTCCGTCGAAGGCAAAGAGGTTTTCAGCAACCCTAGAGCTAGTTCAACTTGAAGACTGTCTTTTTCTCTATACGGAATTCCTAGGAGTCCACAAAAGAAGGCAGTACCAAATAACCTAGAATAAGGAAGTTTTATACCCACTCAAGGGAACTAGCAAAGAAGCAATATGTCCAGTCACCTGGTCTTTAGGATTCTTACGATAGCAGGCGAGACTAAGCAGAAATACAAAGTCTAGGTAATTCTTTATCCACTCTGCCGGATCAATCACATTTGAGACCTAAGGAAGGAGAATTAGCGGCATCTCCTTCGAGAAGAGCCCATATTCTTTCAGTAATACTATGAGATAGATTAGGAAAGACTTCGTTTTCCGGGTCAAGGTTTGCATTTAGCTGAGGTAGAAGTTCGTTAGCAAGTGGAAAGTCAAAAAGGGGGTCATTCTCTTCTAATTGAACTTCCCCCCGCTTACTTGAATTCCTTCTAATTCAAGGGTTATAGGTGCATCCCCATTTCCTTCCGCCTTATTTCCATTTCCCCCTTCGGCCTCTCCCTCTTCGAGTCGTCTTCACTTCTTAAATCCTGCTGCTCTTCTCCCTCTATATAGCGCGGGTAGCTTGCTTCCAAGCCACTGGCAGGAACCAGATAAGGAACAAGAGAGAGAAGCAGCTCAATTTCAAAGGTTAGGCGCGATAGCCACTCGTGCAGAAGGAGATGTTTGGGATAAAAGCCCCGTCTCATGGTGCTTTTGTTAGGAGTTCCCCCGAGCTTAGGGGTCAATTACGGGGGGTAACCGGTCGATCAACTCATTTCGGGGTTAACCTGTCGATCAACTCTAGGCTGAGCTTCTAGTGAAAAACTAAAGCCCTACCTTATAGAATGAAATTCCGCAGTTTTGCAATAACTTGGCTTTTTTCTTCACTTCAGCTTTGAGATGATTTTAGCCACCGGGGACCGGCTCAATGAGCACCTTTGGGCGGTGCTTTCTCGATCAACTATCTGACTTATTCAGAACGACGGTGAACCAAGACATGAAGAAGTGCAATGCAAAAGAACGCCTTCTTTCTGGAGGCCTCGGGCAGTGGAAGATGAACAATCGCTAAGGAATAGCTTGAACTAAGAGGAAGTGAAGTAATACTTGGCCAATTCCCCGGTATTCATTGAAGACTTCGCACGTACCCCTGCTAATTCTTTTTCTAATACTAAGGCCGCATATCTGTACTCATTAGTAGGAAAAAGCCCTTCACTTCAAAACAATCAATCAGGACTGGTGCCATCCGCGCTTCTTCTGACTATTGAAAGTGGAAGTTCAAGCTTTGAAGCTCATTTTCCAGCATTCCTTTCAATTCTTTCAACCGATTTGGCAACTTTCAGCTATACAAAGTTAGGTGATTTACCGGGTCGACATTCATCTTGATTTCGGCCTTTATTTTCTTCCTTTGAAACGATTGACCTGACCGGCTTGAAACTTTATTTGATTATCTAAGGAATTAAAAACTGGATTTTTTCAAACGAAGACTCTTCTTTTTAGGAAGACGATTCCCGGCCATTCTTCGAAGCTGATTTGAAAACAAAACATTCGTTCCGTGACGTGAGGCTCCAGCTTCAAACTTTGAAACTATACCAAATCATACTCGGCAACTGAAGCATGGAGGAGAAGAGCCGGAAAGGGAGAAAACCCTCTTTTCAAAAGAAAGCGACCCGCCAAAAAACATTGCAATAGAGAACTCTTTAGCGGAAATGGTTTCCTGGCCTATTGAAACTCTTTCAGCCGATTCGCGGCAACACATACTTCAGATCAGATTTGTGCCAATTCCTCCATTCACAGAATGCCCTTATCAATCAAACTTTCTCTCTCTTACCGGAACTACCCACCACTGGAGAGTCGTCTTTGCCCAAGTGTGAACTGCAGACGACTGACTTTGGAAGCGGAACACGAACCTATGGAGCTATTCCGGGTTCTTATTGAGCGTAGCGAAATCAAGGTTGATGATAAAGTCAGCGAAGTTTCCATGGTGTTCTACCTTTGCGTAGTCTCGGTCCACAGTGGAAGGCTCCGCACCTGAGCCTCGTTAGACTCAGCTGAAGTGTAAGGTGTAAGTGAAGAAAATAGAAGAGATGAAGTCCGTCCCTTAGCCTAGTCTATATCCACAGCTGACGCAACTCCGTACCGACGCCTCACTACTACTTTCATTTTTCAATTAATTAACGGCTAAGCGATTTCATAACCTGAGCTTTCCTTAACCAGCTGACCTTACTTCGTAACCTTAGCCTCCCCTTCTTTAGAGTTTTCTAGTTCGACTAAGTGACTTGCTTCGCACCTCAACCGACTTTTTTGCTTACTGTAGCATAGGCCTTCGCCACTTCAAACGGGCGCTTCGCCCCTCTTTTTTTTTCATTCGAAAGAGCGGGGTCTTACTTATTCAGGGGGGATGAAAGACAAATAAAGGGATCAGGGGGCTTTATGATCGGAGAAAGAGAAGGGGCGTGGTTGGTGTGTCACTGGGTCGGTGGGGGAACCCGTAGGAAGGGGGGACGACCCGCCGAATTCACATCAGAAATCGCCAACATGAACACAAACGAAATCGTCGAATTGCGTATAGAAAGAAAACGAACCACTTCTATTCTCGGAGCTGAGGTATATGAAGAATGGCTTTTTGGTCCCTTTCGTCCAGTGGTTAGGACATCGTCTTTTCATGTCGAAGACACGGGTTCGATTCCCGTAAGGGATAGGTACTCATTCCCGGCCGCTTTCAGTTAGTGTTCATTGCTGAGTGATCGCTCGCTATCTGGCTGGAAAAGATGGTCCGGAAGCTTCCTCTCTCCCAGCAAGCAAGACGAGATCACCACTTCTCTCAGTAATGGACTTCCTTTACTTCGTAACCTTAGCCTTAGATGTCCTTTCATAGATTCTCGAACCTCCGACAGACAGAATCTCCATGCATGCGTTCTTTCTCTCCTCCCCTCAGCCATACATCCCTTTTTTGCTTTTGGCCCTTTTTGTTAGGCATTGAACCCCACCCCACGGAGCGGTGCTGAGTGGTGTCCTCCCCTCCCTAATACCTAAACAGAGTTCCGTCTATGGAGCCTAAAGCTTAAACCATGGCAGTAAGCAGTAAGTTGGCCTAGTCTCTCGCCCAGCCTTCGCCTTCTTCAGTGGCCGACGTTGAAGCGTTCAACTAAGGCCTACCACCTTTTTTTTTTCAAGGTTGAGCTTGTTCAATTGAAGCTAATGCTATGCTGCCCTTCCCTTGTTCAAGAGAAAGCGAGGACTTTCTTTTAGCTACCGGCCCAAACAAAAGAGATTAGCCTCTTGATCGATCGATTGATTGGATCGAAGTACGAAGGGGTTGATTGAAGTCTGAGATCAGCCCAAGACTAAGGCCGAGCAACTAGCTGCTGCAGGATTGGACGTCTATCTATCTCACCACGCTCCCCTACTCCTATAAAGGCCGGCGGAAGGAATGCTCTGCTCATCTTTCTTACGGCTCGTTACCGCAGCGCTCGTTCACCCCTTCTGCTTCTTCCATTCAAAAAAAAGGTAGTCTTTCCTTGGTAAATAGCGTCTTGAAGTGAAGCGAAGGCATTATTGAAGGAAAGAAATGGCGGGTCGGTCAATTGCATTAGGTAGGAGATGCAGGACCTGTCTTAACCGCAAGTGCATTCGCTATTCGATTCCATCCTAAATCCCACCAATTCCAAAGTGTGTATCTCTTCTTTACTTTTAAGTGACAAGGGGGGTGACAAAGGGTATACTTTCTTCTCTATGTCGCCGTCTCATCAATGAGCGTAGATTAATAGCCAAGCCTACCCTTTTGTGCTTGTCAATCTGTATCCCATTCTTCAGGTATAGTTTTCTTTGATCACAGATCGACAGGTGATCCGTCCTTTCTCCCCCTTTCGTCATAAGGCGTGGTCTGACTCTGAGAAAAGAAATTCCTGTGTTTAGGTCCCTACTAAGCAGAATTCGTAAACTATGCAAAGGCTCTTTGAAGAATCCAAAGTTTTTAGCAAAAAAAGCAAAAACAATTCTCAACGCCCTTACGAGGTAGTGATGAGTTAAACTACTCGTGTTGGCATGGAAGTCAGCCCGGTAAACTGATTCCATTCTGCTACTAGGGTTCCAAACCTTCCCCTGAGCTCTAGAATCTATAAATACCTTTTCAACTCAAGAAATGCTAAAGCTATTTAGAGTTGGTATTTCTAACTAAGTCGGAAGGAGGGCTTTGGGCAAAGAGCAAGTCGAAAGCCATATTTTTGATTCAGTCCCAGTACTGAAAGACGTGACTTCAGGAGTGGATTTCGGAAGGAAAGACTTCGTTTACTTCCTGCAAATTGCTTATGTAAGAACTAGTAGAAAGAAAGGGGCGTTCAGCCACTTGACTGTAAGGAAAGGAATTTGGAAAAAAAAAAGAAGGAATTTCGTATATAAAAAGAGCGGTACACTTCACACCAAGCCAATCTCGAAACAAAAAAGAAAACTTATTGCAACTACGAACGTGAACAGATGCTTTCTCATTAGACTATTTTAACCGATTGTTTATGTCGACCCTACGCTACGATTCTTCTTCTCTTATGAAATTTCTAGTTAGATGAACACTGCTCTGCTGCATGACGGAGTGATCTTTCCCTCTTATGAAAGCCGGTATCTCACTTTCGAAAGAGAGTCTCGACGTGGCGGTGTACACCTAGCTCCATAGCTGGGCTAGTCACTGGCTAGAGGGCGACCGACCTACCGGACCGGAGGCAGCCGAGAATGTTATGTAAAAAGGACCAAGGAGGATCCTATCCGTCAGGAGAAGGAGGAGGAGTAGGAGCTAGCTTTAGGGACGGAATCGAAGCGAAGAAATTCGTTCATGCCACGACGATCTATATGGAAGGGCTGTTTTGTTGATGCATTCCTCTTGAGAATGAAGAAGAAGAGAGATCTTCTTTTTAACAGGAAAATTTGGTCACGTAGATCTTCTATTTCGCCGGAATTCGTTGATTGCTCCGTACGAATTTACAATGGAAAAACTCCTGTTCGTTGTAAGATTACTGAAGGAAAGGTTGGTCATAAATTTGGAGAGTTTGCTTCTACACGGAAACGAAGACCTTCGAGAACAAATATTGGACCGGGAAGAAAAAGGGGGAAAAAGTAAAGTCTAAGCGCATATGGCACGAAAAGGAAATCCAATTTCGGTAAGACTTGATCTGAATCGTAGTTCAGATTCAAGTTGGTTTAGTGAGGGCGACCGCGAAAGTCACCGAATGGCTCAGTCTTTTAGTTCTCCCAGATTAGAATATCAAAGGAGGACGTTGCAGAGCAGATGCCCGGGGCGGACACGACTTCTTCTAAGGCTAGAAGACCACTGGAAGACACCCAGGACTATAGCATGTCGTGAAAGAAGCACACTGGACGGGCGTGCTTCGACCGTGTCTCCGGGGCACAGTTGAATGTAGATATCATGAACGCGAGGTGCAGGATACCAGGCCGAGAAACCCGGGCAACCATTCCCCTATGTGCCAATCGCTAGCGCATCCAGGGCCCCGGGAATCAATAAGAAAACAAGTGCTAAGTTTCAGATCTGTGAATAAACCGAAAGGAAAGAAGAGACCTTTCTCGCTCAGCGCCTAAAGCGCACTATGCTCCGCTTCAACAAATGAGAGTTTTCGGTGGAACCGGTGAACCACGCGAGCTGGTTAGATGCGTGGGACAGAGGGCTCGTAGTACCTGCTAGCGCGGCTACGCAGTGGAAGGGAAGGAGCCTAAATCGACCCCCTTCTTTTTTTCTTTGAAAAAAGCAGTAAGGAGTAAGGAGATTAAACTCTCGGATGAGACTAAGCAGCTACCGACCGTTCCGACGCGCCCTTGACCTATTTTGATTAAGACCAAAAACCTATCTCTAAAGTGGAGCCTAGTTTAAGCTGTCAAACAAGTGATGATTGAATGAAAGAAAAACCACTAGTAGGGATATGGATGGAGTCTCGCTCAGTAAAGAGAGTTGTAGGATTCGTAAAACAGGAGAAGAGCATCTCAAAGTATGGGGCAAAGGATGTTGCGTTTTGACTTTGTCTCCCGGGATCCACCACAGGTTGGGTTTGAGAGCCGTGTGATGGGTGACTATCCAGCACGGTTCGGAGAGCACTTTTAGTCTGCGCTGGTGAATGGAAGCCCCCCCTATCAAGCAAGAAGGAAGCGGCTCTTCCCACGGCGGAGTCACCATTGACTCTATTTATTATTATGGTAAATCAGTGTATCAAGATGTCAATCTGAGATCTTATTTCGGTTCGATACGTCCACCTACGAGACTCACCTTTGGCTTTCGTCTCGGTAGGTGTATTATTCTACATTTTCCCAAAAGAACATTCATGCATTTCTTTCTTCCCCGTCGACCACGACGACGGAAACGACGCGAAAAATCCAGACCCGTAAAGGAGAAGGGCCGGTGGGGGGCATTTGGTAAAGTCGGGCCGATCGGGTGTCTTCATTCAAGCGACGGTACAGAAGAAGAACGAAACGAAGTGAGAGGCCGGGGGGCAGGGAAAAGAGTCGAGTCGATCAGGCTCGACGATCGGGAGAAGCAAAACGAAATCAGGATTTGGCCGAAAAAGAAGCAAGGCTATGGATACCATGACCGATCACCATCCATAAAGAAGAATCTTTCTAAATCACTTCGTGTCAGCGGGGCCTTCAAGCATCCGAAATACGCCGGGATTGAAAATGACATAGCGTTCCTGATAGAAAATGGCGACTCCTTCAGAAAAACAAACTTCTTCAAGTTCTTTTTCCCAAAGAAGTCCCGCTCCGACCGCCCGACGAGTCATCTACTTAAAAGGACCCTCCCCGCAGTCCGCCCTTCCTTGAATTATTCGGTCATGCAATACTTATTGAATACAAAGAAGAAAATGCATTTCGACCCCGTCGTAGTTCTCAATCATTTCGTGGCACCGGGCGTGGCTGAACCATCTACGATGGGGGGGGCTAATGCACAGGGAAGAAGCTTAGATAAAAGAATACGTTCTTGCATCGCTTTTTTTGTAGAAAGCTCGACCAGCGAGAAAAAGTGTTTGGCCGAAGCCAAAAAGAGGGTGACCCACTTTATTCGCCAAGCGAATGATCTTCGCTTCGCGGGAACAACAAAAACCACCATCTCGCTCTTTCCTTTCTTCGGTGCTACCTTTTTTTTTCCAAGGGATGGGGTTGGGGTGTATAATAACCTTTTTTTTGAGGATGCCCGGGAACAACTCCTAGGTCAATTAAGGAGAAAATGTTGGAACCTCATGGGTAAGGATAAGGTAATGGAATTGATAGAGAAATTCATAGACCTAAATAGGATAGGAGAATTGATAAGGGGAATAGAGATGATGATAGAGATCATACTGAGAAACAGAAGAATTCCGTACGGGTACAACTATTATTTGAACGAAGTGCAAAAAATGCGATCTTTGTTGTATAATAGAACAAACACTAATACCTTAATTGAATCGGTCAAGATCAAATCTGTTTATCAAAGTGCTTCTCCGATTGCTCAAGACATCTCTTTTCAACCGAGGAACAAAACAAGATCATTTCGTTCCATTTTTCGTAAAATAGTGAAGGATATTCCATTAGTAATGAAAAAGGGGGTGGAGGGGATCCGTATATGTTGTTCAGGTCGATTAGAAGGTGCAGAAATCGCTAGAACTGAATGCGGAAAGTATGGAAAAACATCTCGTAATGTATTTAACCAGAAAATAGATTATGCTCCTGCGGAAGTATCTACTCGTTACGGAATCTCAGGTGTCAAAGTGTGGATTTCATATAGTCAAAAAAAGGGGGGACATGCTATATCCGAAACGTACGAAATTTAGTAAATATCGTAAAGGCAGATGTAGTAGGGGTTGCAAACCGGACGGTACACAACTTGGTTTTGGAAGATATGGCACTCAAAGTTGTAGAGCTGGTCGTCTTTCATATCGAGCCATTGAAGCAGCGCGTCGTGCTATAATCGGACACTTCCATCGTGCTATGAGCGGACAATTCCGAAGAAATGGTAAGATATGGGTAAGAGTTCTCGCAGATATCCCTATTACCGGGAAACCTACAGAAGTAAGAATGGGAAGAGGAAAAGGAAATCCTACGGGTTGGATTGCTCGTGTGTCCAGGGGACAAATCCTATTTGAAATGGATGGTGTGAGTTTGTCAAATGCTCGTCAAGCCGCTACATTAGCGGCGCATAAACTATGTTCGTCAACCAAGTTCGTTCGGTGGTCGTACCTAAAGAATGTACAAGACAAACCATGACTCTCATTCGTTATTTTTTTACCTTTCTTACTTTCATAGCTGCCAATTCTTTTTTTCATTTTCTAGGAATAGAAGGAACCGCTATAATGACCACGGGTAGAAATATCCTGCTTTTTGCAATCCTTCTTTTGAGCCTGACCTTTCTCGTTCGTAGAAATCGTTTTCGTTTGAATCAAAAATTTGGCTTTCGACTTGTCTTTATCATATATATATTTATTTTTTTTTCCATCTCGTTATTTGGGTGTTGTTTACGCACCTATTTTCTATCTCACTTTGGTCTTTATTTACTGGATGTTTTTTCTTTTTTTGTTGTTTTAAGTGTTGGTTCGGGAGGAGGGCAGCCACTTCCTCTTCCGGGCCCTTCCAACCCATCAAACTCCTCCTCGGAAGATTCGTTCGAGCTCCAGGTCCTGTTGGAGCCTTGGCCCGTGACTCACAATTTAGGCTATGAAACCTCGCTACGAAATCGCTTTTTGACACTGGAAAATGAAAATAGCCCCTTTCTGCTTTCTAAAGAGAGGGGGGAGAATTGGGCAGAAGTAAAGACGCAACTCGACAATTGTCCCTCTCAACGGGAATATAACCAATTACTCGAGTTCGAGAATAGGGATCTCCGGATCCGGGAGCTGCGACACTCTTGTTATTCTCAATTTCAGCTACTTTTTACGGATCATCCTGCCTTGGCCGAAAATGCCGATTCCAACCCCCAAGAAGCCTTACGAGACTTTTTTGAGGAGAAACGCGATGAACTTGACCGAGAGGGCGGAAACGTCTTAGTAAAAGACCTGAGAGAACTCCGCTTTTTGGAGCAACTTTCAGACGATCTGCAAATTTATGGAATAAATTCCGTTTATATCAATATTATATTTGGGAGATAATAAGGTGAAGTATATACGAGATTGACGTGAGAAATGTTTGTTATACGTGCCTGAAGCTGCTATATTTGGCTATATTAGACGAGTGGAATGGATCGGACGGGAGAGGAATGGAAAGAAAGGGATCGCATTGGTATTGGTTAGGCAAATATCTCATCGAAAGGTGGGAGGGGTGCCGAGATCCTAGCGGGATCTTCCCATCATGATCGACTAAAGGGAAAGTCGCTAAAGCAATATTGGTTCGAATCCAATTCATGATCTAAGTTCAGAATTCATTCCATCGAAGAAAAGAAGGAAGCATTACGAACAGATAGCCAAAGCAGACAGGGTGAGAAGATGTGACAACCAGAAGGAATCCTTTTCGCTTTCTCCAACAACGAATTCGAAAGTAAGCAAAATATTATAGGCCGAGGGGAGAAGAGATCTATCTTTCATCCGTCTTCTCGATCACCTTAAGCTGCCTTGATGGAAATCTAACTTCCTTTATTCAACAACTCAACCAGAACGGCAGAGATTCTGAAATTTACCAGGAATTCCGCTCTCATTTTACTGACGAACAATTCCGTCGCGCAAATGGGTTGCCCCTCCCCTAATGAATGAGATAAGAATGATCAGTAAGCAGAATGAGTATTCAATCATAATAAGGGGGCCACCGATGTCGAGGGGGTAGTTAAGGTCAGAGGGTGGAGAATTGTGAGGGGCAGGAGCGGCTCAAGACGCAATGAAACCCGCTTTTGCTAGGTGGTCTACATAGACTATTTGTGCCTAATCTAATAGCTAAGGGCGAAAGATCTGTACAGAATGTACCATGGAAAGTCCTTCTCTTTCAGTTGTGGTCTAATTGCGCTCTGTCGGTGAAAACCTCCTACTTCACAGCGGGAGATCGTATCGGTGCTATCTTGTTAGGAGGTCGTAAACAAAGGGCTTAGAGCCTTATGCTCGTCCAAGAGAAAGAAAGAACGGCTGAAAGCGGAAAGCCTATCTAAAAGGGGAAGCAAAGTAGCTGCTCAACAAAGTCAGGCATTTCGGAAAAGGGCATAGCTGCAGCAACTCCGCTGGGACTTGAATCCATCTTCAACGGACCAATCAAAGCACCTAAGATCGACTTGCTTATTCGTCATATCTTTTGAAAAAGGGACCTGTAGAAAAAGATTTGACGCGAAGGAGGAAGAAGGAAGGGCTGCACTACTAACGTAAATACTACCGCGAACAAACTCGCAACGGCATCTAAGGGCGGTCATTACTAATAAAATAAGTAAGGGGAAGAAGCTTGCTTTTCTACAGGGGCGTCGCGAGCAGCACACAGGGCGAATCCACTTCTGACCTTCTGATCTTTCCTGGGGAGAGCAGCAAAGCCCACAGAAAGTTTTTTTATCAATTCCATTTTCTAACTAAGAAAAGCAGTCTACTCATGTACTCTAGCTTCGCTAATGAGATAAGGTAGTTGGCTTACTTGCTTGTTAGAGGAAAGGTAGTGAACTAATTGCTCTTCTTAGAGAGAAGGAGATGCTTGAACACCCTATTCTCAAACAACTTATTCTAGCAGCCTATTCTCGGCATAAGTCTGGATGGCTGCTATCTTTCTAAACAGGAGTCGTCAGATCTTGCCCAGGCAAAGGAGCGATCGACACTCGCTCGCAAGTTTTAAGAAGTGGTAAGCGCAAGGACAAGTTGATTCAGAAAGGGGAAGAGGAGCTCAAACAAGGTTCAAAGATCCCCTCCCCAAAGTATGGTTTCTAGAAAGCCTTTCGGGTTAGTGAGGAACATGATAGTGAAAGAGAGAAGAAAGGAAATCAGTTTATGGCGGCTTACCTTCGTACATTCAAGAACAGTTGTGACTCCTTGGCATCTATCAATGCACCGGTGTCCCAATCTGATATGTTTACATTCCTTCTTGCTGGCCTGCCTTCGGAGTATGAAAGCTTTGTCACTACGGCGAAGCTTCAACGACCAAAACCAACTATGGCTGAGCTTCGGTCCAGCTTGTTGTTACATGAGTCTTGGCTTCAGCAGATGCATCCTATTACTATGTTGATGATCTTGTATACTAACCGAGTCCGCACTCGCCCGAGAACACGTACGTCCTCCCTGTAATTGTCTTGTCTTTGTTATGGTTTCAGGGCCTACGTCTACCCGTATGGAGCCACCATCATTCGCAAGGCTTGCTTTACATTGGACCCGATGTTGAGCCTCTCATAGCCTAGTACCGGTGAACTAGGCAAGCGACCCTGCAAGGCAGCCAGCCTTTCTGCAAAATCAATGTCCGCCTCGCCGCTGCTTTCGGGTAGAGGTAGGCTCTTGCTTAATGCTTAATGCTTAATGCTTAAAGCGGTTCGAGCTGCTCTCGCTCATTCTTTCGTTGTTGCTAGCTTGCGGTCACTGCGATGGTCACAAGCTCTCACTAGAAGGATCGGAACACACAACAGTAGCCCAGGCTTAGGTTAGGGCGCATGATCTCATTGCAGGGCTTGACCACTCATGCTCATCTCGATAAGAAGACTAGACTTCGTTCGCTAGGGCAGCTGATAGCTAGCTTAGGCTTCTCGGCCAGTTTCCCCTGTATTGATCCATTGTGTTAGCCGGCGAAAGTGGGCATGCTTTCATCGCTTCCGTGCTCCTAGTTTTCCATTGCATTGAGGAAGGTGATGTCCTACGGTCAAGTCAAACGGAATCTTTGTTAGGAATATTATCACATAAGTGTTTGTAAATGAAGAAAGGATTTTTGATTGTTGAAAGAAGAACCCTAAGGCCAGAGTGAGAAGAGTTATGACCCGATAGCTCTATGCCTACGGTTCCTTGTTAGGGGTTCATATAACATCTAAAGCTAAAGACTTTTTGGCCTATACTTTTCCTTCTAAGGCTTCATCCCGGGAGAAGGGAGTTAAGGTAACAAGGATCGTTGAGTAATCCTACCTCAGGTATTTTCAAATCGAGATTCTTGTATTGCTAACCCTACGGAACCTAATGTAGCTCATGTAGCTATGAGGCTAAGAGTTCCTTCGGGGAGTAAGGATCAGAAAGTGACTCATTCGTCTTAGGGAGTTAGCTTCCTGTAGCTGGGATTGCGTTGCAAGAGTTCCTACGGCTTCGTCTAACTATACTTTGGCTTCGTCTACGTCTAACCAACAGCTTTGCCTTTCGACTTTGATCCGCCTATGAACCTTGGTTCACGCTCTACGTATCTTATTCTTTCAAGCCCTCAACATTCTGTCCGAATTGCTTGCTTCCTTCCCTTCCTGACCATTCGATTCGCCTTGACTCCACAGGGCTGCAAAAAAAGCGACTGGGTTAGTTTGGCCTTTAAAGCTGACCGAAACACGTTATACCTAACGAACTAGCGTAGCTGTGGGACTCTCGCTAGTATTGACCTCCTGGACTAGTACCGATGGTGGCTCCTCGGATGAGTCTTTGTTTAGTTAGGAGTAGGTTCTTGCAACCTTAACGCACTAACGAAAAACCGCTTCCTGTTTGCAGCTGATGAAAGTCTGTCCTTTCATTACAGGCATCGGGGTGATCCGCTTCGGGACAACCTCGGCCACATGGGCACTGGTAGTGAATTGATCGCGGTAATAAGTCCGGATCGAGGAAAATTCCAATTCATACTTGAATCCCACTAGCTCACCGAAAACGAGGCCTTTCATTAATAAGATATAGAAAATTTTAAGCCATATATACGTGTGTGCAATTTCACTATACATATTATTATAAGGATTAATAAAAGAACATGATGGAGAGTGAAATAGTAGTAAATACTCATCCATTCTTAATTCGAGGCCTCGGTGTAGCTACATAGAGCGATGGGTGATTAGTTAAACACCCTTCACAAGAAAATTATTATACTGTGTGTATAGGTCAAATCACTTTTTTTTATGTATATATTCAATCTTGAATCCCCTTAGCGAACTTCCCGATTTCCCCACCGGTGCAAGCCATGTGAACGAAGTCAATCGACTTAGGTAGGGAGCGTTTTACCCCTCAAATTCAGACTTTTAGGCGTGAATCCGGATCATACCAGATATCATACACCGAGTGAAAAAGAAAAAAAAAGGATTAATGGGAGACCACCAAAGGTTGTGATGGAGTGTGGAGTTGTAAGCTATGTTGCTCGAACACTTCAAAAATGTCAACGGGCGCGTGTCAGATACTCCAAAAATAATGAATTTTCGAGAATCCGACACGGGTGTGACAACAATTTTGGAGCGTCCGAGCGCCATAGGTTGTAAGTACTCCTCTGTCCTTAACCAGAGGTCTCGAGTGCAACCCTGCGAGTCTTTGGAAGAAAATCGCTTATGGTAGGGAACGTTTTTCCTTCAAATTGAGATTTTTTAGCACGGAAAACAATACAAATACCGAACACCAGATAAAAAAAGGGGATTAAAGAAACAAACCAGCATGCTTAGGAATGAGACGCCAATTACGAGTTCCATGTTGAGCAATGTAAGATGAAAGCTTATGATCTTCCTCTGGTGTCCATTGTCCCCTCTTGACATTGTCTTTTTCACAACATGGAATTCTCCCCATCTCTCCAAAATTTTGTGTTAAAATGGTTAAAGATGAACTTGTTTGTTTTTCACTTTGTTTAGTGTTTTTCTTTTTCGAAAATCGAAAGAAATGTATATATAGTGTGTTAAATGTTATGTGAAGGGGGGTGTGTCAATAAGGCATCAAAGGTGCATGACATGATTAAAGAATTCAACGATGTTGAGCGTGTGAGACATTGGCCGGTAGCTCACCCACAAGACGCCCGGTCAACTCTCTTTCTTACTATGTGTTAATTGTGTGCACATGCATGGGGTTGACCACTCGTACCGGCAGAGACGGATTCAGAATTGGAAGTTTGCGGGTTTGAGATTCTCGCTTTTTTTAGTTATTGAGTTTGAATTTAGTAATTTGGACAAAAGTCGTTGGGTTCGGTTGAATCTGTACCTTCTATCGTGCATCCACGCATCCCTGATCAACTATGAAATTCGAAAGACAGATTCAGAATTGGAAGTCTATGAGTTTGAGAATCTAGCTTTTTAGTTATTGAGTTTTGAATTAATAATTTGGACAACAATTATTGGATTCGGTCGAACCTGTACCCTCAACCGTGCATCAGCACCTGATCCACGACGAAATAAGAAATTCTAATTAATCAATTTTTTTGAAAAAGAAATTAGAACGGTCTATTTCCATAACTTTTCACGATACGATGGCATTATAGTAACGAGAGCTTTTACTTTTTCATTATATTATATTAGTAAAGCGTTAGCACCTCCATAGAGTAAGGCTCTCTTCTGGTTCTGGATAGCTGCAAAGCCTTCTATGTTGGTATGGAGACTGCTTCCCGTTCGCTAAACAACCCCCTATTGCAACACTTAACTATCCTTCAAGGGGCGAACTCCACCTATTTTTGAGCGGCGATCCGAAAATGAAAATCAATCTCTTCATACAATCCGTCTTGGTGTTATGATGTAGACGTGAGAGTCTTCCCAGATGTGACTAGAGAATAGCCCAACATAACCCGATTATCACGTTAGCGGGACTAGTGACTCCGCACTTTCTTCGTCCGAATTCATTTGATTCCAAGTGCTCCCTATTCCGATCGAAGAAGGATTAAACTAAAATGAGAGTCAGTTTGATGATAAAGAGCTTTTTTGCTTTTCTTATGAACATTGCTTTTGGAAGCTCTCACTTCTTAGAACTTATAATAAGCTCTGACATGAGACTTATGAACTCATTGGTTTTCTGCGGATTTCATTATCAAGAATTGTATCCACGCTTTCTTGCACCAATTTCTCTTGACACATTACTAATTCCCCCGGTGTAGATCTCCTTGTTGTTAATAGATCGGTAAGAGTCTTGTTCCGAGAGATAAGTCTTCTATAGAGTTCATTAATATCCGAGCTCATTAGCTTACATCTATCTGAAGGATGGGTCGTAGTTCGGTAGGAAGAACTGGTAGTAGACATAAAATAAGGGGCACTCCGTCTTCTTCTCTGCCTGATTATCCCTAAGCCCAATGTGAGTTTTTCTAGTTGGATTTGCTCCCCCGACGTCTCTCAATGAGAATGGATAAGAGGCTCGTGGGATTGATTTGAAAGTGGCAAAGAGGGTAGCTTGCTTCTAGGCAGAAGCTTTGCGTCTCACACTTTGATGAGTGGAACCTCTTGTCCCCTCTAATCCGCTGTGTTCTTAGCGTGCGTGATCCAGTTATAGAGCCTATTATGGTTGTCGAATGGGCCTCCTCTCCACCTAGGCGAAAGATAGGGCGTCAGGCGAGCGCGATTGGATTTTTCCGAACAAGCCTCAAGCTTGAATGAGCTCTCTAACCGGTTAGAAAATTTCTTGCACATTTCCCAAAAGTCATTCGATTGCTCGTGACGGGATAGAGAAAGATGGGGGTAGGGACTGAAGATGGTTGGTAAGATGCTAGCGGCCTAACTCGGGTAAACAGATGAGCCGGTTATAGTATACTTCTATCCGACAGGGTTTGATGGCTGCCTTAGGTCGGATAGGAAGAGAGAGCTTTGATGACATTTCTAGTGAACCCAAGAAAGGTCGAAGAGGCCAGCGTAAAAGCAGAGAAAGGGAAGCAACTTGTCCACAAGCTTGATGTTCAAATGGTGGTCTTTTTTTCCTAGTAGCTAGTTTTGAGTTCCCCTAGTTCAGCTACTCGAGGGCAAATCAATGTTCATAAGGCACTAAGCTACTGACGCTTAGTTAGGCGAGAAAGAGTTTCAAGTCAGGTTTTGAAAGATGATCTGTGGGATGGTTCTAGTTCATAAGTGAAGGCGCGAAGCGCTAGGCTATACAAAGCTCTGTCTAAGGCAGGCAGGTGAATCCCTTACTTCAAATAGCTTTGGGTGAGGTATGCTAAGCAAGATAGCTCATTTCTTTGATAAGGGCTCTATATAGCCTTAGAATGCCGTCTTCTGGTCCTCATGTGGATGATTCCCCATATGAGAAGTGAAAGGTTGGTTTATCAGTTTGAAGATCGCTGCTGTGGGATCTAGCGGCTCCAGCCGCATTGACGATAGTCCTTCATTGCGACTTAGATTGCACGATCAAGATCAAAGTGTCCGTCCGTTCGGTAAGTCAGCCAGTCGTCATCTTATCTTGAACGAGCATCGTCGTCCCCATCACTTCCTCATCCTCAACCTCTAGAGGAGTGGAAGAGACTTCTTTGTCCTTCTTGTTTTGACTTTTGCTCTGACTTCTTCTCATCTAAGCATTTGCTTCGGCCTACAAAAGCTCGAACGAGCGGGGAATATCATAAACTCAAAGAAGACCGGGGGCAGCCGACCTAGAAGAAAACACAAATAGAGATAGGTCAACTGATTAATAGGTATACTTGTCAAGCGACACAGACACAGGTACATAAGGAATCACATCATCACCTCCTTCTTGCTCTTTGGCTTTATTAGCGTCAGCTGAGGCCTCTCTTTGATCATTCCTGTCTTTCGGTGCTTGCCCTTTCTTTGTTGAATAAAGATCTTCATCGATCTCCACTACGGCTGTCACTCCTACAGGATAGGGAGAATTTACGTATTACGAGAATGTCGTTGAAGTAGGATCGCTAGTGGGATAGTCCAGTGGTACTCCTTGCCTCTGTTGACACAATTAACCAACGGGGACCGACAGACAGCTTGCTTAGTAAAGTCTTTTATCTTCCATTCAGGGGTCATGAATGATTAAGAGAAACGAAGGGTGAGTGCAACGAACTAGAATTTTTTACCAGTCTTGTAGCGAATAAAGGAAAAAGGTCCCGGTAGGGGTCAGCAGCGTCGGGAGGCGGAGGTGAACAACAAGGACTATCTCTCGTAGCCGATATCCCACCCTTCTTCCGTAAGGATGGATTCGGGCTTAAGCCAACTCGACCAAGGGGGGGAGGATAACTCCTTTTCAATAATAGGAGCGTAACCTACTACTAATGTATGTAGACCAAGGACTTTCCATTTCAACGGGATTCTCGTCTCAAGGGCATTTCCGCCAATCACTTCAACAGTGCCAAAATGCCCTATTCCTTGAGTCACTGGAACCGCTGACCCCACTTACAAGAACCTCCGTACTTCTTATGAGCCGGGATCGATCATATTCGCATTTCCACCATGTTTCAGCAGCCATCGAAAGCAAAGAGATCAGGTCGTTATATTCTACCAAATATATGCCGATGCTCCCGAACTGCTATAGGAGTCTAATTATCATTCCCTTCCCGCATCGCTAGAAAGATAAAGCTTTTCTTCTTTCAGTGAAGCTTAAGCTGTCTTGTCTTTATGTGCATTCCTTTTATTTAAGACAGCCTGCCAGCCAGGGGAAGGATCTCAAGTCCGAGTGGAAGGCTATCCCACAATCCTTCATGAAAACCCTCTTTAAAGCCTATATCGTGTCGTTTAAGGCACAGTAACCGTCTTCCATGTTAGATTCATCGTTGGACCTTGTTACGTGCCGAAAAAGACGTTATAGCGACCATCCTGGGCCTTCCACGATTGTTGACCTGTCTCGGACCGGGGAAGACGTTCTTCAAGACAGGACATACGGTACAGAAAGGATCATCTAAGGATCTTGTCTGGACGGAGATGTGTCTTTCCTAAGCAAGACGGTAAAAAAAAAGAAAGACTTTTTAGAATACATAAGACCTTCTTAGGAAAGTCTCTATCCTTCTCTTACAGTCAATCATTCCTAAAGTCAAGACATTGAAGACGGTAAAGGGGAATCTGCTATCTGATTGCCCTGTAGGCCCCATCTCCATTAAAGTATTAGCCAGTGCTTCTTTCCGCCGATTAGATCTGTGGAATCCAACCTTAAAGGTAAACTCTATGAATCCTATAATATAAGAAGAGAGGTTGTCCGGGACAGGGAGAACCTTTCCGGCAATACAGATTCCATATCCAAAATGCTCGGAAGGAACCTTCGATATCCAACCCCACGTGGAACCTGCCCTAAGAGCGGTTTTCGAGACAAAAACAGGTCATTCTGTAGATCCGAGATAGAACTCCGGTCCTGCAACTCCTTCCCTTGATAGCCTTGAGTTGTTGGTTACACCGCACCGGAAAAGCACTCTCTGGGAAATCCGGATCTTTCTCAGCAGGGACAGTACCAAGGATATCAGGGTTAGATAGCTTTTTTTCTCTGGCAGTCTAAAATCTTTCCAATCACTCGGGAAAGCCTATACCCGAAAGAGGGAAACCCTCTCTTTGCTTGCCATTGCAATATCGGAAACCGCAGGAAAGAAAGCCCCGGCCTGGTATTTTATTTTGACCGGCAGAAGCCGAACCAAACCCTAAGCAAAGAAGGGATGTGCCTTAGTTCAGTCTCGAGGACGGGATAATAGGGGCGTAGCACCGAATATGTAGGAGTAGTCTCACCCAGTAGATGGACAAGCCAGTAGTACCAATCAAGGAAGCCTTGAACTCTAGAGCTTTCTTTCCTGATGGGGACTAAGAAAAGGAGACGAATATAGCTAAACAGCTGCAGCAGAAAGAACGAAAAGCCAAAAGTCAAGGTGCATAGCGGTCTTTTCAAGAATAGGGGAGTACAGAATAAGGGGTTTGCAAGACAAAAGAGAGTCCGCTGGAACTACGGACAAGGATATTTTACTCAATTCCCCTCTTACTATTTTGAAAAGCGGAATAAAATGAAATTCCACCAGTGTGTATGTAAGACAACCAACATTCTCTATGTTCAATTGGGCAAGCCAGAGCAAGACTTCTCTGTGGGAATACCCGGCTATCTCCTACTTTAAATAGAGAAAATCCCTGGAATTCTCTGATGCCGGGGATTCTGTCTAAAAAACTGCGTATTGCGATCTCCGCTGACGATCGTTCTTTTCTTTTCATAAGATCTATTCTTGGGCTAGAGCGTTAATATAGCTTTTCTCTTTTATATGGGATAGGGCTTTGGAGAACTCCTAGAATGGGATTCCCCTTATGTGATATCCTAACTAGTACCAGTCTAACTAAGAGTCATCTGCTAGGCCAGCTTCCTGTGAGTAAGCCAGTGCTAAAGAAGAGGGCTAAGGAAAAGCGAAAAATTCATTGGGATAGATGCAGGGCCAATTAATTTCCGCCAATTGTAGCGGTGAGTGCTAAGTACTTTCGATTAATAGTTTGCAGGATTTCTAGAATAGGAATAGGCTTTTTCTTTAGAGTAAGACTCTTTGCTTGCTTCTTTCGGCCAGCTCAGCGGATGAGTGGCCGTATTCGACACCTCTTTCTCTTACGGCTAGTGCGCTATTTGAGATAGTGGAAAGGGGGTGTAGCGATAGAAAGTTTTGAATCAATAATTCCTCAAAAGTCATTGCTAGTACGTTTAATACAGTTACTGCTTTACCTTAGGCCTCAATTAGCAATCGTAAGGCCGACATGTCTTCATCCCGAAATAAGTAGATGCGGAATCTCTTTGAAAGGTAACTTGAATTAGCAGTCGGACTGTGAACCATTGTCACTCGTTAGGCCTCCCAATATAATGGATTTGAAGGAGTGAAAGCCACTTGACTCTAAGGAGAGGAGGTGACTTTCGCCTATCTATAAGGACAGTTGGAGTTGACGGTCCTAGTTCTGTTAGAGTAAGAGCTCTTGCTGGAATGCCTTCACCACCAGATATTGCATCAAGAGCTTCTATTGCATCAACTTTTATTGAACACTATACAATTTCGAAAAGAAGGAGCTTTGCCGTCGAGAGAAAAAAAAGGCAATTACTTCACTTTACTCGAGCTAATCAGGCTTGATGCCGGGAATAGAAGAAGATCTGATTCACCAATAGGCGAAGAAGCAATATATATTTCAAATATCTACTATTATCTTCTCACCTCATTCAGTCTTGATGGCAGATAGTTCAATGTACGCTCGATTGCTAGTAGTTTGAGGGAGAGTTCGAAAGCTTTGCTTTGATTCAATAGGTATAGAGAGCAAAGATGAGCGCATCATCACTATACTCAAAATGAGACTGCAGTTATTACCCGGATCTAAGGTAAAAACCACGTCTGTGCCTAATACAGAAGGTAACAGGGAACTTCTTCAGCCGAGTTTCGATGCCACCCACGCTGGTCGTTGGAAAAACACCCGTTGGTTGTCGGATACAGTCAATATCTGTGAGAAGCTTCCTTCTCATCCGAAGCAACGAGAGATGCCAAAATACTGACATTTCCGAGAGCTGAATCGTCAACCGCAACACTGACCGCCCCAGCATTGTTGCTGCCGATCCTACCTGTACTGTAGGAAGAGAAGGACCTATTGCGACGGGGATATAATGCTCCGCGTGGAACACGAACCGAATCATGGACCATGTCCAGACCCGGCGATAGGATAGGAGCCGAGCCACCTAACCTCCACCTTACCTTAGGTTGTCCTTGTCAGAACCATAAATGAGAAAAAGGGGGAATGCCATTCCATTCTTAACATCTTTCGCAACCTTTCTTTCACAGGTGGCAGAATTCTAGACCATATAACCTTGCCAACTAAAGCGGCCTACTCTATCGCAGTAAGGGCTTAAGCGATCGAAGTGACCTAACCTGCTTCCATCTAAAAGGGCTCTCGGTCATCTATGTCGTCTTTGGAACTCCTAAGTTTACGGGCCTAGCTCAACGAAAAGCAAGCCTTCTTCCCAGTTGCGATTAGGAACGTCCGTATAGCATCAGTCAATTTACCGTCGGGGAATAGAATGGAGCGGACTAATACTCTATTCGACTAGAGGAAGAATCTTTATTAAATAGGATGCCTCCCAAGCGCCGAGGGGCTAACCGTCATATTCTCAATCGGCTTTGCCTCGCTGCATACTTTCTTTTAGTATTCCTTAGAGCTATTCTCCAATCACCCGAAAGCAGTGGCGAGGCGGACATTGAGCAGAAAGACTGACTTAAGACTTTATCATTCACACCGACCTGCTTTCATAAGCACTTGTTGGCAAGTTCGGAAGAAGGCTTTGAGGGGAACTAACTCTATGTGGCTCCGGTTCAGTACTGCTTCTCGCTTAGAATCTCTTCCAGCTGAGCTGCACTAACAGGCTTAGGTAAAGTACAGATAATGTGAGTGACTACATGCGAAAGCTTTTGCTTCTTCCTTTCCTTCTGCTGGCAAGTAGCTCTCCTTTTTTCCTGTAGTTCAGGATTCCCTCTCTATGCCCATATCTATTTAGTCAAAAGGCTAGTTCAATCGCTCTGAGGAAGTACTATAACTTGAATCAGTATCTCTAATAGGGCGATATCAGGCCTTCTGTGCGATATCGATCTTCTGTTTATGGTAAGCGGTCTGCCTTTCCCCTTACTAGATCAAATAAATAGGGAAATTCATAAAAGTACAGGAAACCTTATTCGATGACCACTCCTCCTTCTGAATAGAGATAGGGTCGCCTATCAATCGACAGCTGCTGCAGCTGGTGGAATAAATCTACCCGGAGCTTCCGCTGGTTTTCAGATAGAAACTCCAATTTCTCTTTCTGCTCGTTGGGAGAACTCTCAATGGATTGGTTTCCGGGAGTCGAGGTGGAAGTAGATGGGGACTGGGGAGAATAAAAAACCTCCTTATCGGAATTGGTCTCGTCCGATGCATGGCCGATGAGGGAGGCTCCAGAAGGAGAAGAAGCGGACGGAGACTCCGAGGGTTAGGGGATAGGTTTGGTCGAGAATTTCATTACCTAAGTACGCCACTATAGCCACTAAAAGGGTCATATCTTGTTGAAGAGGAAGTGAAAGGAGCGAGACCTTGCGGAGTAGGTACGGAGGGGGAGGCCTCTTCAGAGGTAGTTAAAACCCTTTATTTCAGGGAGGCAAGATAGGATCTTTCTTTTAGGATAGGACCACATACCCTAATTGAGACCCGGAGGGAGGCTGGATCTACTCTAAAGTAGAGTAGCTGTACTTGCCTTTTTCTTAGAGTGGATTGAGGAAGAAGTGGAACTCAGATGAGAACGTAGTCTTGCTGCATCTCCTGAAGGAGAAGGGGCTAACCTATCCAACAAATAAGCTGGATCCTCTGGAGTTAGATCGGCTGGAGTAGCTACTTACCTTACTGGTGTCCGAAGAAGTCTGTTGGTACAGATGTCATATGAGATGTGAAAGCGATTTCCGACTTAAAGACTACTAGTTGAAGTAGAGCCGACTCTAACATTCGACCAGAGAGGTCAGTGCTGGGAAAGCAAAGAATGGAATGTCTGTTCTAAAGAAGAAGGTTGCTTGATTATTCTTTTCAGGAGCAAGCCATAAGGACTCTGTAGATCGCGAGAATGCATGTTCTGATGCTTGCACGGGCTCATCTGCTTCCAACAATCCAACAAAGTGAGTTTCACAGAAGGGAGTTTTGCGAGATCCCAACTCTGAGGAAAGAAAAGAAGCTCGACCATGAAAAGGCAAGTCGGGTTTCACCACATATGTGTGGTACCCGGCCCCACGCAAACGTGGACTCCCATGGCTTTCTTGGAAAAGAGGCGAGTATCCCTCTCTTTCTATTAGCTCCTGTAGCTATGGGCATTTAGGATAATCTATGTATCTTAAAAGGATCGTTAGAAGTCTTATCCTCTATCTTTTATCCCCCAACATCGTGGTTGTTTGAACGCCTCTATTGTTATCTCCGGACGCTGCGGACGCTAGTTCTCATCCGTTGTTCTCTCTTTCCGGTCTTCAAAATCCTGTCTTTGAGGAAGTCCCCCCGACTTGGATTTAGGGGGCTCACTTGCCCAATGGATGTTCCAATTACTAAGCTGACTACCTTCCCTGCCCTGGTAGCTCTTCAAGTGAGTTTTCTTTGCCTGCCCTCCATGACTAAAGTGAGTAATGGGATAAGGTTCTCCCTCCCCTCCTAGTAGTTCTGGATCGAGAGATCCAGGGCGCCTTTCCTTCGCTCTATTCCCAAGTCCTGGGCTAAGCTGAGCTTCGAAGTCGGGCTTTCTTCCTAAAGCCAAAGACCATAAAAAAGTAAGGGAAGGGGCGGAAAAGTTCCCTCCTCCAGGCATTCATGTTAATGTCAGCGAATTGGCGGATTCCGGGTATTCGCGTCAGTCAATGGATTTGCATTTCTTTCGTTCGGGCTGTGCCCTTCAAGTGCTCACTCGACGAGTAGAAGTAGGGCTTTCGAGATGGTTCGATCGCTAACAAAGACAAGCATGGGAAAGAGCAGACTCCCAACAAGCAACTCCAAGAGCTCAAGCCTAAAGCCTTACATTACAGAATTTTTCCACATTCCCACTCTTAACATCAATGAAAGGAAGGCCTACGGTTACCCGAAGGAAAGCAAAATAAGCTACTAACATAACTTCAAGCTTCAAGGAGCAAGTTACCACTATTCAATCCCGAGATGAACAAGAGAAATTATGAAAGAGGGCCGGAAGAAGCCCGTTAAGTTAGGCAAGAGAAGCTAGAAAGTCCGGTCTTCCAAAGAGGAAGTTAGTGAGTTCTTTGACCCTTAAAGTCAGTCTGCCAGTCAGCTATCGAGATTGAGATGCCTGCCTCAAAACCAGTCATCCGAGTGGGGCCCTGCGACATGTGCCATATTTAGGTTGCTTGCGACTGAGACTTTTAGGGATTTAGATAACATCCGGTCGGGAAAGAGCCACTACTTGGCTTAATTAATTGAAGGAAAATTAGATCCCTCTTCGACATCAGATTCTTATCCTCTTTTCCGGGGGAAAGGATGTTTTATTCTCTACGGCCCAAGGAAAAAGTGGTCTGCTTTATGGAATCTTATCTCAGCAAGGGGTGTCGCTTTCGTTTTCAATAAGGACGTTTAGTAGGAGGTACTTGCCCTTAGAACCATAAGATTGACATTGGCGAGTCGCCTTTTTCTTTTTACATGAAAGGTGGGTAGGGGATCTTAATACTGCCAAAGAGCTCGAGTAGATTCATGAATGTCCTGGAATTTCAGTATGGGCAAAAGAGGTCGAGAGAGTCTTATGCCGCGCAATCTCTTGCCGAATCTATTTAGACTATGTTAAATCCATAACCCGAGAACACACATTTGCGAATCCGGCCTAAAGGGGAGGCTCTAATCTACTTTCTATTAATCTATTAATAGAACTAGAGCCCATTTTCAGCTTCCCTAGGAGCTAGAGATAGAATGATTTCCGCTGCCATAAAAAAGTGGGTTTAGCCTTCCCCGGGGACTACTCTAAAGGGAAACTAAATGTCTTATAGTTAAGAGAGCCCCCTAAGGTCGAGTGAGCTGGAGCGCGTCTGGCCTAAGCTGATTTATTAGGCTAGGGTCAAAGTGCTTTTAATTCGTTGGCCGGTGTAAAACGAATCAAAGAAGGTATACCTCGTCCGCAGCCAGAAAATGGTTGGAGAGTGAGAAGGAGGAAGCACTAATCGCCCTACATCGGAAACGACGAAGAGAAAAGTTCGCCGATGAAGCTGATTGGGGTAGGTGAAGTACGTGATGGACTTTACCATTACTTGCCAACTTCTCCCGAAAGTGAATACTTATGTAAACCGAAAAGCGCATAATCACTTAAGAAAGGGACAGTCTCCTCGACTGATAACCGAGCAATCCCAAAAGGAGACCACATGGCGACCCATCCATAGGACTAATCTACCAAATGAACCCCTCCCTGGGCAACGGACTACTTCTTTTTAGAGCGGGCTATTTCTAGGGCGAGGAATATCTTTCTATTTAACTACTCCATCTGGTCAAGAGCCAGCATCTCAATGCAACATTATTCCATTCTCAGTCTGTAGTGCTTCTGCCAGCTAATGCTAATAGAAGATAAGAGATTGTTGAAAGTAACTGAACAAGGGTGTACAGCTTTGGTTCATTAATATCAAGTCTAAAGGGTCATGTATCCATAGTCAAAGTCCCCTGTGATCAAGCATAGTTTGTGAAAGTGGGATCTTTTTTTCCCACTTTAGCTCAATTGCATTGTGAACCTTCTTTGCTCAATCGCTTTCCTTAGGCACATGTCTTCAAGTCTTGTAGAACTTGATGAAGAGGAGCGGAGATGGAATGAAAGAAGCAATGAGAGAGCCTAATTCCCTCCTGACCGAGTATAAGCATGTTCCATTGGCCTTTATTACATTAGATTAGTGGGACTACGGCTGGCTCTTTCTCCTCAATCGGTGGAAATGCCATTCATAACATCTTTGGCAACCTTTCTTTCACAGGTGGCAGAATTCTAGACCATATAACCTTGCCAACTAAAGCGGCCTACTCTACCGCAGTAAGGGCTTAAGCGATCGAAGTGACCTAACCTGGCTCCATCTAGAAGGTTGGAATCTTCCGGGTCTATCTGCTCTTCAATACCTTTGCCTCAACTGGGATTTCGAACCTTTGTTTTCGGTACCAAAAAGTGATTCTCTTCTTGCATGATCGAATGAAAGGCGGACTATAGGCAATCGTTCTCAACGAGTGGAAAGGGTGCTTTTCTCTCTCCTCTGATGATGATTCGAAAAGAGTCAGAACAATCTCCTCATGCAAAACACCAATCTATGTGTCTTTGCTCCTCATCCTTTTTTACCTTTGTCAGTGAGGGTAAGCGGGCATACTTGCTTTCCCTTCTTCCAGGATCAAATGCGAAAATGAGACCTCCCTTTCGGTCCTATTTTATTTACCCACCTCTTTGGAAGCCGCGTTTACCACTCGAATTGGCCAGACCAAAAAGTCAAGTGGGTCAGAACTCCTATGAAGTTTGAAGTTAGAACCCAAGCGAGAGTCGTGGAAGAATCATTCTATAGGAAGAAAAAAAGGCTTTCTTGGTTTCAGAATGGTTACAGGAAAACTCCATTTTTTCATGCTTCTATGGCAGCAAGAAGGGGAAGGAGCCCTTTCTGGCTAATATCTGCTGGTCACGGGTCGAATTAGAGTACTTCAACTTGGAAGCTGAAATCCTACCTTTTCTTTATGCGTAAATCTGGTAAAAAAGCTCCCTTGCGGCTTTATAAGATTGCTTGAAAATCCGGGCATTTCGCTCCCTCCAAGTATTATATATGGTTTTCAAAAAAAAAGCAGTTTCGTAATAGAGCTAATGAGACCATGCCCCGGATAATGGTGCATCACCTACTCGGCCTCATCTTGCAAGGGCAAGGGGGATCCCCTGGCTAGGAGGGTATTCAGCAAGTGCTTCCAAATCTCCTCAACATAAGGGCAACGATTGATAGTTGAAACCTCTTTTTCAAGTCCCGGGGGACTAGTTGCTTGGTTCCGACCATTTCCGCTAAAGAAAAAGCCATTCCTGACTAAAGAAAAGTCAAAACAAAAGGTAGGCGGTCAGACCTAGGGCATGTAGCATAGAAAAACCTTCGCCCTTAGCGAAGGGCTTTCTGAAAGCTCCATTTGAAGCAGGTGCCTAAACAGATGATTCCAGTTCAACTCATTTTTTAAATGCTACCTCAAGAGAAGGGGGGCCTCTGGCCCGGAAGATGCCTTATATGGATAGGGTATATACTACTACGATTGGCTCTATTCCCTGAGAGTCCCAATCTTCTTGAAAAAACGTGATACGCGGAACCTTGGTTCGTGAATTTTCCAGTTGGAATTCCTACATTTAGTATTTAGTAGTTTCATTCGACAGCAAAAATTCATGCTTTTGACGTAGCATCGGGTGTTCACTTGGAAAACCTTTCTATAGTGCCCCATTTCCTATGATATCCAAACCCGAAATATGGTGCTTTTGCTGTGCCATTGAGAAAGGAAAGCGCACTCAATCAATTACCATGCCGTGTCGTAAGACAAAAAGTCATCCGCAGGAGCTGAAAGCCACTTGACTCTAAGGAGAGGAGCTTAAAACCAATATCTTGGGGAATGGCCTCCACTCTACGAACCAAGTCTTTCTGACGAGGCACCAGCTTTCTTTGATCCCTTTCCCTAAAGAGTACTTTCGTATGCATAACCTGTTCTTTCCTATGGCTAAGCCGTGGAATCCTATGGACGTGGAAGACTATAGATAAGCAGTGGAAGTTAGATCAGTTGCTTAGGAAGGTGCCTATAGAAGTTCCCTGCCATGCATTTCCTGGACTCTGATAGCCCTTGATTCTATGGCGGTCCAGGGGGAGTTCCCTGCGGCCTCTATATAAAGCTATATAGTTCTAGTTTAAATGGCAGTTGCCTTCGGTACATTTTCCGTAAAAAAGGAATCTCAAAATCCCTAGCCAGCTTATCTAATCTCCCAGACTTTATCGAGCCAGTTCGAGGGGTTGTAGTTCCTAACTAAGCTCTTCAATTGCTAATGCCGTACTTGGGGTTTTAGAAGGAGTGGAAATTCTAGATTGAGTTCTCTTTGCTCTTCTCTCTCTCGCCCTTCCAGTCCATCGATTGTTAGTTCTCTTGAGACTTCTGTTACATCCCTTAAGTCAGTCTTAAGGGTAGATAGCGCTATAGGCTAACGATAAGATTCAAGGGCCTTCTATTTAGTCGATGCTTCTTTTTCCTTTGATGGAGAAGTAGTAGTTGCTTCTCTCAGAAAGTTCAAGCGAGTTCTTGGAGTGCTTTTGTAAGAAGCCCCCTCCTGTTGGCGTGCTATAAAATGGAATTCGAGTGATAGGCCAATGCTAAGTCTTCCATGTCGTTGGATAGTAGGTTCGAGGGCAAGGAAGGAGGTTATCATTTTGAAGCCTGCGAGCTAGTAATTCCTCTCCTCGAGAAAATTGGCATACCTTTTGATCTCCCTCGCTTCGTAAAGTAAACGAGAATGGAAAAAGTGACAAAAAGAGTGGAAGTTGCCCCTCCTAGGGGTCCCATTTTTGTTTTAGGTTACATTTGAGTCTCTTACTAGTCTATTTCTAATAATTGGAGTGCTAAGTGCTGCTTTGGCAGTCGACTTTTTTCTTACATCCAGTGCTACATCTAGAGGTCCAGTCCCCTAGGTCATTTGATATCTCTAGTCTGAGTCTGAGTTCCGTTCAACAAGCCAGTTCTGTTAGATCGCTTACAGTCCCCGTAGTGTCCAGTAGCTCTCTCTTTTTCTTACCTTAACCTTAGGCAAGCGAAAGACATAGGCTTGAAATTCAAGTGTTGGTATATCCATCCCAGATTACTCTCTCTGATGTTGCTGTTATAGCTCAAACTTATACAGACTTAACTGGAGGTGCGTGCTCAATTGGGGAGCAGCCAATAAAAGGTCTTTTGGATCCAAAAGCAATGGCACGGCTGGCTGTCGGAGAAGCACTCACAAATCTTGTTTGGGCGAAAGTTACCTCTCTTTCTGATGTTAAAGCAAGTGGAAATTGGATGTATGCTGCAAAGCTAGATGGTGAAGGAGCTGCAATCTATGACGCTGCTCTTGCTCTTTCTGAGGCTATGATTGAACTTGGGATTGCAATTGATGGAGGGAAAGATAGTCTTTCCATGGCAGCCCACGCATCTGGGGATAGTATCTACCTTCTTTTATATGTCGATGATCTTTTTCTCACAGGTAGTGATCAACAGGGAATACTTGCTCTTCTTTCGTTCTTGCATGCTCATGAAAATATGAAAGACTTGGGCCTTCTCCACGACTTTCTTGGTATGGAAGTGTATCGGCAGGGGCGCACTCTTATCCTTCGTCAGCAGAAATATGCCCTAGATCTCTTGCCTCGTGCAGACATGCTTGATTCTCGTCCTTTGGCCACTCCTCTTACTAGTGGTACCGAGCTTCCCAAGTTGGATGTCACTTCCCTCTCTGATCCCACCTATTTCATTCTTCTATTGAGTCGGCTAACTGTAACTATAAGCTACACGCCTCGAACTCGTATAAAGATTCTTCCTCTAGGGCCTCCTTTCACCTTTTGTTAGCGACCCTTAAACGTGGGTTCCAGCAGTGCCAGTTCAAGCCTTACCTTTTTCGTTTAGTCTGACTATTTTCCGAATTCTATATATGAATGAAAGCTACGTTTCGGCAAATAGGTCTATTTATATAAACTATCATCCTAAGGAAGAAACTGAAAAACATTAGTTTCACAGCCGAGGTCAGAGCTTCAAGTCAGTAATGTCTCTTTAGCGCCCCATACCCTACTACAATTCTTATTCAATATAATAATATTACTACAATGTCGTGCCGATGTCTCCCTTACGAAATTGAAGATAAGTCTTTTGATTACGGGGGTGACAACCGAGGCTTTTAAGAGAAGTAGCCATAGAGGCTATAAAGAGCTATCTCATATCTAATAGGAATAATCAAATTGTTATGTCTACTGTGGGAGATGGGGTCCCAAGACCATCTCTTCGACGACGTAGATAAGGGGTCCCATCATGGGCGATCTGAGAAGAGAGATGCGGAAGAAGATGTCCTCCTCAAGGGGTCAAGCCCTCGCTCAGAACTAAAGGATCCTTAACATCGGCACTCACTGCATAAGCTCATAGGGCAAGATGAAGATCCGGAAAAAGGTTAAACAGATCGTCAACTTCACCTTGGCATGCTTCCATCAGCGCTGAAAAGACAGCATTGAACGAGAAGAGAACTAAGGCAAGGCTGGTGATGTGCCACTGTATGGAGGGCTCAGAGAGAGTAGAAGCACTTTCCTTCACGCTGAGTGTGAACTTCCGATTTCAGGCTGCTCTTAGACCAGGAAGATTGCTTATGACATCAATCAGCTAGGTCCGTCGTATGTCGAAGAGTTTGTCAATGCATGCTTCCCTTTCTTATGCTAAAGTTAGTCTTTAGAAAGTTTTCTGATGAGCAAACTCTTTTTCTTCAGATCCCTTTTAGTAATAAAGAAATGTTTGAGGCCTTTTATCTCGTCCAAGGCCTCAAACCTGATATCTGAGAGGAGATGTCTTTGGGAGCTGCTAAAGAAAGTGTCTAAACGCATTCAGGGACCATGGTTGGTCACCGGGGACTTCAATTGGTCCTTTCTCTCTCCTCTTTCACCAGTGAGTGGTGAGTTTCCCTTTTTTTTCTAGGTAGGTACCTCTTGGATTCGGACTTTGTTCCAACAGCTGCCATACGTGAGATCCTGATCGTCTTCCTCCCAGTGTTGTTGCCTGCTGGGGGAAGGAAGGAAAGTAGGGCTTCCTTCCAGGACCGGAGAAGGTCAAACTCTGGGCGGGCTGCCAGGTTTCGCCTACGCAACGGTTTCACAAGATTGAACCTTTTTTGTTCAACCCAAGTGTTGGAGTTCCAGAGCACGAGGGAATGGACTTTCATTCCCAGGACCACCTCGTCTATGTATTCGGCGCCTCCCCCGATTGCTTGAAGATAGGCGCGCGATACGATAAAGGCCCCTGGGAGAAAGCAATGAAAAGCCAGGGTAGAGCCTCGGAGCCGACCCAAGCGAAGATCGGCACTCGAAGGCTTGAGGAGCAGCCCGAAAAAGGGAAAGCCGTGGAGACGGCAGACTCGCCAGTCAGGCACAGCGTGAGGCTGACTACAGTAGATCGGGAGGTTACAATTCCTGTTTCAATTTCCGGGAGTGAATGTAGTAAGTGCAGACGGTGGATCAGGTGTGAACATCGACCAAAGGCGTCTTGGGGATCGGCAATAGCTAAACATTGTGGCATCACAGTTCAAGCTACGTATGGCTGGCGTACAACCTACGGGCTTTTTTGTTTGCCTTTTCCAATATGTGAGATGTGGGGATGAAGCTCCGAAGCAGGAGCTAGCCTTCAAAGGCGGGCGGAACTTCACTCTTTTTTAGGAGAGCTGCCTACGTACCTTCTCTTTTCAGCAAAAAAAGAATCAAGTCCCACGTAGTTCACAGTTAATCAGTTAAATAGATCGCGTTTAAAAACCAAATAGACTGTTTAGGAGGTATGCGACTTGGACGACGAAAGAGGGCTAGAGCGTGGGTCAGGGTCAGATACGGAGGGGCGAATGCTTCCCGATCACTCTCTCAGAGAGAGAGAGAGCTATTGTACAAGGAAGCTACGTACACATTTTCGAACTGAAAGCGAGATCTTGCAACCACACCCGAAGAAGCACGCAACAAAGCTCTTTTCCTTTCTCATTGAAGTATGCAGCGAGGAATCGAAGGGATGAGACCCGATTCAATTCTGTGATTAAATCAAATTCTTCCCTTCGTTAGTTTACCCACTGTAACTGACTGTCACGTCCAACGAGAGCGTGAGCATCCCACTATTCTTTCTTCTCGTGGGGGGCATTCTACTAGCAAAGAAGACTCCTATAAGTGGTAGTACCTAGTTGGGGCTTTGTGGTATAATTCTTTGCCGAAAGAGGTCTCCGCCGACCCAACGACTTTCCGATGTGATTGACAAGCAGCGGGGCATGGAACGGAGTTTCATTCATCGCGACAGGAGTTCACCAAGTCTAAGAAAGGGCCGGTCATCCAACGAGAAGGGGCATCCAAATCCGAATCTGTAGAATCTATTGGGGAATCCCCATCCGCACCCGAATTTGCTAAATCTAGTATAGTGGGTCTTGTTCCGATGCGGGAAAAAATCTTTTTAAAAGGCATCTCGGCGAAAGAGGACTGAGAACCATAAGGCGAGCGCCAAAACGCTAGCACAAACTGCTCCCACAGACACGCATGATAAGGGGGTGTGGGGACAACCAGGCCACCACTTTTACCAGATATGGGTCCGGACGACCCATTCACCCTTAACTAGAACCCAACCCTTAAGAGGCTAAGGTCCAAGGGGCTACCGCAGGAAGTAAGCTTCACCTGTAACCTTAAGGAATACAGAAAGTTACCCGGAATTCCTAGCAAGGACTTTGCCTGCTATTCATTCCTA